AATCGAAATAAGGAATGCCAATCTTTCCTAATTTTGTCATCATCCAATTGTTCTCGAATTGGCCCCTTCAATACTTCGATATATAATAATGCGACAAAAGAATCGGATCCCATGACTCCAATTAGGGATTTGTTGGGTCCTTTAGGTACTATTGTGCCTAAAATAGTAAATCTTCGTTCATCTTACTATTTAAGAACTTATAATCAAGTCTTTTTAAAGAAAGATTTTTTACTTGAAAATTTTCAACAGACTTTCCAAGTGCTTCAAGTACTTCCATTTCAATACTGTTTCCTAGATGAAAATAGTAGGATTTATAATCCCGATCCATGCAGTAACATCATTTGGAATTCATTCCATTTGAATTGGTGTTTTCTCCATCATGATTCTTGTGAAGAGGCATGGACAATAATTAGCCTTGGACAATTCCTTTGTGAAAATGTATGTCTATTTAAATACGGATCACGCATAAAAAAATCTGGTCAAATTTTAATTGTTCATGTTGACTCTTTAGTTATAAGATCAGCTAAGCCCCATTTGGTCACTCCAGGAGCAACTGTTCATGGCCATTATGGGGAAACCTTTTATGAAGGAGATACATTAATTACATTTATATATGAAAAATCGAGATCTGGTGACATAACGCAAGGTCTTCCAAAAGTGGAACAAATCTTAGAAGTTCGTTCAATTGATTCAATATCGATGAACCTCGAAAGAAGAGTTGAAGGTTGGGACGAACGTATCCGAAGGATTCTTGGGATCCCCTGGGGATTCTTGATTGGAGCTGAACTAACCATAGCCCAAAGTCGTATCTCTTTGGTTAATAAGATCCAAAAGGTTTATAGATCCCAGGGGGTACAGATCCATAATAGACATATAGAGATTATTGTACGTCAAGTAACATCAAGAGTTTTGGTTTCAGAAGATGGAATGTCTAATGTTTTTTTACCTGGGGAATTCATTGGATTGTTGCGAGCAGAGCGAGCAGGGCGCGTTTTGGACGAAGCGATCTGTTATCGGGCAATCTTATTGGGAATAACGAAATCATCTCTGAATACTCAAAGTTTCATATCCGAAGCGAGTTTTCAAGAAACTGCTCGAGTTTTAGCAAAAGCTGCTCTACGAGGTCGTATTGATTGGTTGAAAGGCCTGAAAGAGAACGTTGTTCTGGGGGGGATTATACCGGTTGGTACCGGATTCAAAAAATTAGTACATCGTTCAAAGCAAGACAAAAACATTCATTTGAAAATCAAAAGGAAGAATCTATTCGAGTTGGAAATGAGAGATATCTTGTTATACCATAGAGAATTATTTTGTTCTTGTGCCCCAAACACTTTCCATGAGACATCAAACCAATCATTTACGTAATGGGATTTACTAATTCCTAACAAGAGGTTCATTCTTTTTACTTTAACTCTCTGGTCCGATTATGGATTTCGTAATCAATGAAATAAAAAATAATAAATAATGAAATTCATGGTTTGGGTCGTAGATCAATGGTCAATCCTGGTAGAAGGTTCCGTCGGAACAATTATTTATTTCACAGGGTACTGAATCTCTTTGAAAAAAAAAAAGAAAAAGAGAAAGTGTGGGAAAATGGGAAGACGATATTGGAACATCAATTTGGAAGAAATGATGGAAGCAGGAGTTCATTTTGGTCATGGTACTAATAAATGGAATCCTAGAATGGCTCCTTACATCTCTGCAAAGCGTAAAGGTATTCATATTACAAATCTTACTATAACTGCTCGTTTTTTATCAGAAGCCTGCGATTTAGTTTTTGATGCAGCAAGCAGGGGAAAAAAATTATTAATTGTTGGCACCAAAAAGAAAGCAGCGGATTTAGTAGCATCAGCAGCAATAAGGGCTCGATGTCATTATGTTAATAAAAAATGGCTTGGTGGTATGTTAACGAATTGGTCTACTACAGAAACAAGACTTCAGAAGTTCCGGGACTTAAGAGCAGAACAAAAGATGGGGAAACTCAATCGTCTCCCCAAAGGAGATGCAGCAATGTTGAAGAGAAAGTTATCTACCTTGCAAACATATCTGGGTGGGATCAAATATATGACGGGATTGCCAGATATTGTAATTATCGTTGATCAGCAAGAAGAATATACGGTTCTTCGAGAATGTGTCATTTTGGGTATTCCGACGATTTGTTTAATCGATACAAATTGTGACCCAGATCTTGCAGATCTTTCTATTCCGGCCAACGATGATGCTATAGCTTCGATTCGGTTGATTCTTACCAAATTAGTATCTGCAATTTGTGAGGGCCGTTCCAGTTATATAAAAAATGGTTGATTATCTTATCATTACTCTTATCATTAAGAAGAATAAAGAAGAAGATTAATTTGTTTTTGGTGAACTCTCTTTGATTGTTACTATTTTGGTTTGCATCTTTTGGAGTTTGAACTATGTTTTGATTATTAAATGATATTGAAAAGATAAAATGATTGGTATTTTTTTTATGTGATTTCTCGGTATCCGAAATATACGATTCATAAAACTTCAATTCATGAATGAACATAGATGAATTGAAAAAGAAATGGTTGAATCAAAATAATTACTTTTTTGAAGTTCGATTTCTGTTAGAGGACAATATGAATGTTATACCATGTTCCATTAAAACACTCAAAGGGTTATATGATATATCAGGTGTAGAAGTAGGCCAACATTTATATTGGCAAATAGGAGGTTTACAAATTCATGCCCAAGTACTTATCACTTCTTGGGTTGTAATTGCTATCTTATTAGGTTCAGTCATCATAGCTGTTCGGAATCCACAAACCATTCCGACCGACGGTCAGAATTTCTTCGAATATGTCCTTGAATTTATTCAAGACTTGAGCAAAACTCAGATTGGAGAGGAGTATGGTCCTTGGGTTCCATTTATTGGAACGATGTTCCTATTTATTTTTGTTTCTAACTGGTCAGGTGCTCTTTTACCTTGGAAAATCATAAAGTTATCTCATGGGGAGTTAGCTGCGCCCACGAATGATATAAATACTACTGTTGCTTTAGCTTTACCCACGTCAGTGGCATATTTCTATGCGGGTCTTAGCAAAAAAGGATTGGGATATTTCGGGAAATACATTCAACCAACTCCAATACTTTTACCAATTAATATTCTAGAAGATTTCACCAAACCTTTATCTCTTAGTTTTCGACTTTTTGGGAATATATTGGCTGATGAATTAGTGGTTGTTGTTCTTGTTTCTTTAGTGCCTTCAGTAGTTCCTATACCTGTCATGTTTCTTGGATTATTTACAAGTGGTATTCAAGCTCTTATTTTTGCAACTCTGGCTGCGGCTTATATAGGTGAATCCATGGAGGGTCATCATTGACTAACTTTCGAAATAGTCTAGTCTTTTTTGAAGCTTATCCCAATTTAAGCAATGCGGGGGGTTCAATATAATCCACTGGGTTGGAGAAGAAAATGCAAATAGCTACATGTATGTATATATCAAGAAAGAAAGAAGGGTTGGGGATCCTACTACATATATGTAATGTTTATGAGTATCAATCTTTGCGTATGTTTCGAATAATGGTTCCAGAATATGATTTAATAGAATAAAAAGTGCAGGTGATTCACGTTATGGAAGAATAAAAGTATATGCTATTTACTAGTTAGATAGTAATGACCCCTATCTCTTTTTTTCTAGTCCACTGCATTTATATGGATTCCCATATCAGTCCTTTTTCTATTTTGTCTGTGATTGTGAATTGAATGAAAGAGAAAGAATAGAATAGTTTATAAACAAGGAAATGCAATTACTAAAACTATATACATATCTATTGACATAAGGTCATAAGGTAGAAAGGAAAAACGATATCTTGAATCTGAATTCCATTTGGAGCTTTTAGTTACTTCGACCTGAGAAGTAGAAAAAGAAGTAGATTAAGTACTAATTCATTGGTTGGTTGTATCATTAACCATTTCTCTTTTTGGTGCGAGGAACTTACCATGAATCCACTTATTTCTGCTGCTTCCGTTATTGCTGCTGGATTGGCTGTAGGGCTTGCTTCTATCGGACCTGGGGTTGGTCAAGGTACTGCTGCGGGCCAAGCTGTAGAAGGTATTGCGAGACAACCAGAAGCAGAGGGTAAAATACGAGGTACTTTATTGCTTAGTCTGGCTTTTATGGAAGCTTTAACAATTTATGGACTGGTCGTGGCATTAGCTCTTTTATTTGCAAATCCTTTTGTTTAATGTTTCATTTCATCGAAAATGTAAAAAAAAAAAAGAAGAACAAAAACATAACCATAACTAATAAATTGGAGAATTCTCAAATTCCATTAAGAATAATAAGCGGAGTGATACAAAAAGAACTCTGTTCTTTGTTAGTCCTATCTATAAGGGGAAAGCATATGAAAAATATAACCGATTCGTTTGTTTCCGCGGGGCACTGGCCATCCGCTGGGAGTTTCGAGTTTAATACCGATATTTTAGCAACAAATCCAATAAATCTAAGCGTAGTGCTGGGTGTATTGATTTTTTTTGGAAAGGGAGTGTGTGCGAGTTGTGTATTTCAAGAATAGGTTGGATTTCACCGGCTGCACTTTCTTTATATTTATGTATTATTCTTTATAGCAGAAATAGGAACAAAGGGTGCACAATCTCGACGAATTACTTCGGAATTGGATTTCATTCAGAAATCATATGTAAGAACTATAGCATTTCGTGACTAATTGGTAAATGAACTTTGATTCTCTATCTCTATCAACCAATAATGTTGAGGTCTTTTACATGGTTAAAGATAAATTGTTTGATAGTCCAGGCACAGCATAGCATGGTACTCTTTCTACCGCTACGTTAGTACCAAAAAGGTTTAAAAATGATAAAAAGAAAAAAGGAAGAATTGGTAATTTATCCGATGTAGAACACTCATATGGATAAAATTCTTTGAACCATTAACTGGAAAGATGGATCCCCCTTTTTTGTCCACTGCCGAATCGACGACCTATGTATTGTATTTGTATAAAATGTATTTGTATAA